AGAAGACAAAAGAGAGGAAAAAGTTCGGATAGAAATAGCCGAAACCTGGGATAGTCTTATTTTTGCTCAAGCAATAAGAGGTTGTGTTTTAGTAATTCAATCAATTCTTCGAAAATATATTCTATTACCTTCATTAATAATAGCTAAAAATATGATTCGTATGCTATTATTTCAAATTCCCGAATGGTCCGAAGATTTAAAGGATTGGAATAGAGAAATGCATGTTAAATGCACTTATAATGGAGTTCAATTATCAGAAACAGAATTTCCGAAAAACTGGTTAACAGATGGTATTCAAATAAAAATCCTATTTCCTTTTCGACTACAACCTTGGCACAGAGCTGAGTTTAAATTCCCTTATAAAGATCCAATAAAAAAGAAAAGACAAAAAAATGATTTTTGTTTTTTAACAGTTTGGGGAATGGAAACTGAACTTCCTTTTGGTTCTCCCCGAAAAGGGCTTTCACTTTTTGAACCCATCTTTAAAAAACTAAAAAAAAAAATTAGAAAGTTAAAAAAAAATGGTTTTCTAACTCTAACAATTTTAAAAGAAAAAAGAAAACTATTTCTACATTTACCAAAAGAAACAAAAAACTGGTGCATCGAAGGCATTCTATTTCTAAAAGAAATAATCAATAAATTTTCAAAATCAAAAAAAAATCCAATTCTATTATTTGGATTTAGAGAAGTATATGAAGTAAATGAAACTAAAAAAGAAAAAGATTCACCAATAAATAATCGGACTATTCCTAAATTTTCCACTTCAATTCGATCTATTGATTGGATAAACTATTCACTGACAGAAAAAAAAATGAAAGATCTGAATGCAAGAACAAAGACAATAAGAAATCAAATAGAAAAAATTACAAAAGAAAAGAAAAAACGATTTATAACTTCAGAAAGAAATATTAATCCTAACAAACTAAGTTATAATGCTGAAAGATTCAAATTAAAATCATCAAAAAATATTTTACAGATATTAAAAAGAAAGAATGCTCAATTAGTCCGTAAATCCTATTTTTTTATAAAAATTTTGATTGAAAAGATATATCTAGATATTTTTCTAGCCATCATTAATATTCCGAAGATCAATGTACAGTTTTTTCTTGAATCACCAAGAAAAATGATTAATAAATACATTTATATGTATAATAAAAAAGAAAATCACAAAAGAATTGATGAAACAAATCAAAATACACTAATTCACTTTATCTCGATTATAAAAAAAGCACTTAATTCTAGTAATATTAATAAGAATTCACAGATTTTTTATAACGCAACCTCCTTGTCACAAGCATATGTATTTTACAAATTATCACAAATCCAAGTTATTAACTTATATAAGTTAAGATCTGTCCTTCAATATCACGGAGCATCTCTTTTTCTTAAGAATGAAATAAAAGATTATTTTGGAGTCCAAGGACAATTTCAGTTCAAATTAAAAGATACAAACTTTAGAAATTCTGTAATGAATGAATGGAAAAACTGGGTAAGAAGTAATTATCAATATAAATACGATTTATCTCAGATCAGATGGTCTAGATTAATATTGCAAAAATGGCGAAATAGAATGAATCAACGACGTATAATTCAAAATAAAGATTTAAACAAATGGAATTTAAATTTATATGAAAAAGACCAATTAATCCATTACGAAAAAGAAAAAAATTTTGAAGTAGATTTATTATCGAACCAAAAAGATAATTTTAAAAAATACTATAGATATAATATTTTATTATATAAATCCATTAATATTAATTATGAAGATAAGAAAGACTCATCTATTTATGAATTACCATTCCAATTAAATAATAAGCAAGAGATTTTTTATAATTACAAAATAAATAAAAGCAATTTATTTGCTATGCCGGGAGGTATCCCTGTCAATAAGCATCTAGCAGAAGATGATATTATCGATACGGAAAAAAACCCGCATAGAAAATATTTGAATTGGAGAATTCTCCGTTTTTGCCTTAGAAACAGAGTCGATATTGAATCCTGGATCGATACCAGGACCAAACAAAAAAAAAAACCTTTTGATTGGATGGGAATGAATGAAGAAATACTAGATCGTCCCATATCAAATTTAGAATTTTGGTTTTTTCCAAAATTTGTAATATTTTACAACGTATATAAGATAAAATCATGGGTGATACCGATCAAATTACTTCTTTTAAATTTTAATGGAAATCAAAATGTTAGTGAAAATAAAAAAATCAAGAAAAATAAAAAAAATGATCCTTTTATATCTATACCATCGAATGAAACAAAATCTATTAAATTAAAGAATCAAAATCACGAAGAAAAAGAGTCTGAGGATCAAGTGGATCTTGAATCAGTTCTCGCAAACCAAGAAAAAGATGTTGAAGAAGATTATGCAAGATCAGACAAGAAAAAGCGTAGAAAGAAAAAGCAATACAAAAGTAATACGGAAGCAGAACTTGATTTCTTGTTAAAAAGGTATTTATGCTTTCAATTAAGATGGGATGATTCTTTAAATCAAAAAATAATCAATAATATCAAAGTATATTGTCTCCTGCTTAGACTGACAAATCCACGAGAAATTATTATATCCTCTATTCAAAGGGGAGAACTGAGTCTAGATATTCTAATGATTCAGAAAGATTTAACTCTTACAGAATTGATGAAAAAGGGAATATTGATTATCGAATCAACCCGTCTGTCGATAAAAAATGATGGGAAATTGATTATGTATCAAACCATAAATATTTTATTGGTTCATAAGAGAAAACAACAAATTAATCAAAGGTACAAAGAAAAAAGCTATATTGATAAAAAGAATTTTACCGAATCTATTGTAATAGATCAAAGTTTAACTAGAAATAAAGACAAAAATAATTATGATTTACTTGTTCCCGAAAATCTTTTATCCTCTAAACATCGTAGAGAATTGAGAATTCTAATTTCTTTCCATTTTAAAAATGGAAATGATATAAAGAAAGAAATTATAAATAATAATAACATAAAAAACTGCGCTCACATTCTAGATAAAAGCAAACGTTTTGATAGAGATAAAAATAAACTAATTAAATTAAAACTTTTTCTTTGGCCCAATTATCGATTAGAAGATTTAGCTTGTATAAATCGCTATTGGTTTGATACCAATAATGCCAGTCGGTTTAGTATGGTAAGGATAGATATATGTCCACGATTAAAAATTCGGTAAAGGTGCGTTTGTCATATATATTCCATAGCATATCTAATCTAGTATATGATATATATGAAAACAAGTGAAAATAAGGAGACGGCCATATACATTGTTTTACATCCCATATTCCATTCTGATATATGGAATTCACTCATGTATCAATTCGATCTAGAAATGAATCAAGAGAATTTTTCGTTTTAGATATAGATAATTTTTTTTTTATTTTGTAAGGGAAGAAATATACCATCCTTTTGTATTTCTAGCCGAATAAACTAAAAAAAAATTGGATTGATTAATGATAAATTTTATTTGACAAAATTAGGAATTCCTGACGAATTGAAGATTGTTGTATATACCAAATTCAAACGAACTGACATTCTTATTTAATTTTTTAATTTTCCATTATTTATTATTACTGATCAATAAAACTATCTTAAAAAGGCGAGAGGAGGGGATTTCATTTTATGGTAAAAAGTTCATTCATTTCAATTATTTCACAAGAAGACAAAAAAGAAAACAAGGGATCCGTTGAATTTCAAATAGTAAGTTTTACTAATAAGATCCGAAGACTTACTTCACATTTGGAATTGCATAGAAAAGACTATTTATCTCAAAGGGGTTTACGGAAAATTCTAGGAAAACGCCAACGACTACTGTCTTATTTGGCAAAGAAAAACAGAGTACGTTATAAAGAATTAATTAGCCAGTTGAACACTCGGGAGTCAAAAACTCGTTAATTTGAAGAGTATTTTTTTTTTATTATTTGATTTATTAGATCTTGAACTTGAATTTTGATGAACTTCTTTTCGTTTTCAGTAATTCATGGAAAAATGAATCGAGGAACCTCCTATGAATGTACCAACTACAAGAAAAGACTTTATGATAGTCAATATGGGTCCCCACCACCCATCAATGCATGGCGTTCTTCGACTCATCCTTAGTCTAGACGGTGAAGATGTTATTGACTGTGAACCAATATTAGGTTATTTACACAGAGGGATGGAAAAAATTGCGGAAAATCGAACAATTATACAATATTTGCCTTATGTAACACGTTGGGATTATTTAGCTACTATGTTTACAGAAGCAATAACAATAAACGGACCAGAACAGTTGGGAAATATTCAAGTACCTAAAAGAGCTAGCTATATCAGAGTAATTATGTTAGAGTTGAGTCGTATAGCTTCTCATCTGTTATGGCTTGGCCCTTTTATGGCAGATATTGGTGGGCAGACTCCTTTCTTCTATATTTTTAGAGAAAGAGAGCTAATATATGATTTATTCGAAGCTTCCACTGGTATGAGAATGATGCATAATTATTTTCGTATCGGAGGAGTAGCAGCCGATCTACCTCATGGCTGGCTAGATAAATGTTTGGATTTCTGCGATTATTTTTTAACAGGAGTTGCTGAATATCAAAAACTTATTACGCGAAATCCTATTTTTTTAGAACGAGTTGAAGGAATAGGTATTGTTAGTGCAGAGGAAGCAATAAATTGGGGTTTATCAGGACCAATGCTACGAGCTTCCGGAGTACAATGGGATCTTCGTAAAGTTGACCATTATGAGTGTTATGACGAATTTGATTGGGGAGTTCAGTGGCAAAAAGAAGGGGATTCGTTAGCTCGTTATTTAGTCCGAATTGGTGAAATGACGGAATCCATAAAAATTATTCAACAGGCTTTGGAAGGGATTCCGGGAGGGCCTTATGAAAATTTAGAAACTCGAAGTTTTGATAGAGAAAGGAATCCAGAATGGAATGATTTTGAATATCGATTTATTAGTAAAAAAACTTCTCCCGCTTTTGAATTGCCGAAACAAGAACTTTATGTTAGAGTTGAAGCACCAAAGGGAGAGTTGGGAATTTTTCTGATAGGGGATCAGAGCAGTTTTCCTTGGAGATGGAAAATTCGCCCGCCGGGTTTTATCAATTTGCAAATTCTTCCTCAATTAGTTAAAAGAATGAAATTGGCTGATATTATGACAATACTAGGTAGCATAGATATTATTATGGGGGAAGTTGATCGTTGAAATGATAATTGATACAACAACAGTACAAGCTATCAATTCTTTTTCCAGATTGAAATCCTTAAATGATGTCTATGGAATTATGTGGATGCTTGTCTCTATTTTGATTCTTGTATTGGGAATCACAATAGGCATATTAGTAATTGTGTGGTTAGAAAGAGAAATATCTGCAGGGATACAACAACGTATTGGACCTGAATATGCCGGTCCTTTTGGAGTTCTTCAAGCTCTAGCGGATGGGATAAAACTACTTTTCAAAGAAAATCTTTTTCCATCTAGAGGGGATACTCGTTTATTCAGTATCGGACCATCCATAGCAGCCATATCAACTCTATTAAGCTATTCAGTAATTCCTTTTGGCTATCACTTTGTTTTAGCGGATCTAAATATCGGCGTCTTTTTATGGATTGCCATTTCAAGCATTGCTCCCGTTGGGCTTCTTATGTCAGGATATGGATCAAATAATAAATATTCCTTTTTAGGTGGTCTACGAGCTGCCGCTCAATCGATTAGTTATGAAATACCATTAACTCTCTGTGTATTATCCATATCTCTACGTGCGATTCGTTGAAACATAAATTTTTCCCTATTACCTTTTTTTTTTCTTTATTAGGAAGAAGAGGAAGAAGGTGAAATTAATTGAAGAAATTAATTGAATATGAATATATATCTTTATTTTCTTATTCATCATTTGGATTGATGAACTAAATTAGATAGTTATATGAGTGAAAGAAAACAGCTTCTAAATTTGCAGTAAAAAAAATCGAGACTCATTTCTTATGTACAACAGTAAAGCAGAAATAAACATAAGAAGATAAGATTATTTGTCCCCAAATTGGTTGATTAATCATCCTGGCTTGAAAGCGGGCTCAAAGAATCAACCTTATTGAGTTTTTACTGTCATTTATATATATAAATTACCGTAATGCTAACGAGCAGTTGAGTAAAAATAAAGACGAGTGGATGGTTAGGAACACCAAGATACATAAAAGATTAGTAATAGAATTATCCAAAATAAAAATAAAAGAATATTAATTGGGGCTTTAAATTAGTAGAAATGATCAAGCAGTACTCCCCATGATTCCGATCCAGAGTACGCTCCTACCCACCAATTAAAGAAATGACTATCAGGAACGAAATAATCCTTTCCTTTTTTTTTTTTCAGAAGGAAGAATAGGAACAAAAAAAAGAATATAATTTTAGAATAGAAAAAAAAAAGATCCTTTTTCTTCTTTCTTTCCTATATCGATATTCATAGAAATCAAATTCGTGTCATAATTCATGAACTAATGGAATGTCTAATTCTTTTTCGTAATCGAAAATGATAGGTTGAAATATTTATTGGTATTTCTACAAGGAGTATTTTATTGAAAGATTAAAGTTATCGCTCAAAAAAGAAAAATTGAAATTCTTAAAAGATGAGATCAATTCAGAAGTACTTTATTTTAATATTATAACAGACAGAATTACATTGGTCAAATTTTTGAATTGGGGGCATCTGATAGATTTGGATCCTATCTATCCTAGAAATATATCGAGATAAATAGTAGGACCTGTCCTTTAGATTTATTTATGGCCTTCGAGGAGCCATATGAGGTGAAAATCTCATGTATGGTTCTGTAATAGCGTGGGAACAGTGATGTCATCACCGACTATGATTATCTAACAGTTCGAGTACAGTTGATATAGTTGAGGCACAATCAAAATATGGTTTTGGGGGGTGGAATTTGTGGCGTCAACCGATAGGATTTATCATTTTTTTAATTTCTTCCCTAGCAGAATGTGAGAGATTACCTTTTGATTTACCAGAAGCAGAAGAAGAACTAGTAGCAGGTTATCAAACCGAATATTCGGGTATCAAATTTGGTTTATTTTACGTTGCTTCCTATCTAAACTTATTAGTCTCTTCATTATTTGTAACAGTTCTTTACTTGGGCGGTTGGAATATCTCTATTCCGTACATATCCGTTCCGGAATTTTTTGATTTTGAAATAAATAAAGTAAGTAGAGTCTTTGGAACAACAGTGGGTATCCTTATTACATTGGTTAAAACTTATTTGTTCTTGTTCATTCCTATCACAACAAGATGGACTTTACCTAGACTAAGAATAGACCAACTTTTAAATCTTGGATGGAAATTTCTTTTACCTATTTCTCTCGGCAATCTATTATTAACAACCTCTTCCCAACTCTTTTCACTATAAAGTAATACTTTTCTATATTTACAGTTTGTCTCAAACAAGATAAAGAAACAAATATAAAATTATTGATAGAGATTCACGATATGTTCCCTATGGTAACTGGGTTCATGAGTTATGGTCAACAAACCATACGGGCTGCAAGGTACATTGGTCAAAGTTTCATGACTACCTTATCTCACGTAAATCGTTTACCTGTAACTATTCAATATCCTTATGAAAAATTAATCACATCAGAGCGTTTCCGCGGTCGAATTCATTTTGAATTTGATAAATGCATTGCTTGTGAAGTATGTGTTCGTGTATGTCCTATAGATTTACCTGTTGTTGATTGGGAATTGGAAACTAATATTCGAAAGAAAGGGTTGCTTAATTACAGTATTGATTTCGGAATCTGTATATTTTGTGGCAACTGCGTTGAGTATTGTCCAACTAATTGTTTATCAATGACTGAAGAATATGAACTTTCTACCTATAATCGTCACGAATTGAATTATAACCAAATTGCTTTAGGTCGTTTACCAATGTCAGTAATTGACGATTATACAATTCGAACAATTTTGAATTCACCTCAATCTTTAATCAAAAAAGGTAAACCTCCTTTGATTAAAGATTGATTGAAGAGTCATTTTGTTTGGTCAATAACTACAAAAGCAACAAATCCCAACTAGTAATTGGATTTGATTGGTAAGAATTGCATCGCAGCTTAATTTGGATTGAAAATCTATTAATATTAATATAGTCATAATTCTATCCATAATTATTTCGAAATAGAAATAAAAATGAAAGTGTCAAATTTTCTTTTTCGAGAAAGAATGAGATTAGTCCAATAGCGGTACCTACAGTAATTTAAACCTTTTAGGATTTAATTCAATTAGGAACCCATTCTAAATTCGTTTTTCCTGGTCGGGTCAATAAAGTCATGAAAAAAAGAATTCGATTTTTTATCTTTTATTTTACGTACAATGAATTTACCTGGACCAATACATGATTTTCTTTTAGTCTTTCTAGGATTAGGTCTTATATTAGGAGGTCTAGGAGTGGTATTACTTACCAATCCAATTTATTCTGCCTTTTCGTTGGGATTGGTTCTTGTTTGTATATCCTTATTCTATATTTTATCAAACTCTCATTTTGTAGCTGCGGCGCAGCTCCTTATTTATGTGGGAGCTATAAATGTTTTAATTTTATTTGCTGTGATGTTCATGAATGGTTCAGAATATTACAAAGATTTGTATCTTTGTACTGTTGGGAATGGCCTTACTTCCCTAATTTGTACAAGTCTTTTTGTTTTACTAATTACTATTATTCCAGATACAACATGGTATGGGATTATTTGGACTACAAGGGCAAACCAGATTATAGAGCAAGATTTGGTAAGTAATGGTCAACAAATTGGAATTCATTTATCAACAGATTTTTTTCTTCCATTTGAATTCATTTCAATAATTCTTTTAGTTGCTTTGATAGGTGCGATTGCCACGGCTCGTCAGTAAAAAATCTTTAAAACTGGCAATCGCAATTCAAATCAAATCAAACTTTGTTCTACGTTATCACATCTATTTGAAGATTATTCATATATAAATTCTTTTATTCGATCTATATTCCAATCTATTTTTTTGTTTTGTACTTGTGGTATTCTTATTCTAGTCAATCCAATCTGTTGATGTTAAATTGTTGTTCATTGTTCATATTGAAATAAATCGAAATTGGTAAGGAGTTGGGCGATGATGCTCGAACATGTGCTTGGTTTGAGTGCCTATTTATTTTCTATCGGGATCTATGGATTGATCACGAGTCGAAATATGGTTAGAGCCCTTATGTGTCTTGAACTTATACTAAATGCCGTCAATATGAATTTCGTAACATTTTCTGATTTTTTTGATAGTCGCCAATTAAAAGGAAATATTTTATCAATTTTTGTTATATCTATCGCAGCCGCTGAAGCAGCTATTGGGCCGGCTATAGTTTCATCAATTTATCGTAATAGAAAATCAATCCGTATCAATCAATTGAATTTGTTGAATAAATAGTATTAATCATATAAAATATTTAGATTCATTAATGTGAATTGACATGTATGATACATAGCGTATCTGATAAGGTTTACGAAAACGTAAGAAATTAAAGTATCTTGGTTCTATCTCATGAGTCGATCCGAAATTGAATAGACAAATTCTGATAAATCATTGATTCATCTGGTGTCTAAATATATGATTCATTTAAAAATTTACTAGATCGAAAATTTATGACGTTCAAAAAAAAATTATAGATCCAATGTCACATTCAGTAAAAATCTATGATACATGTATAGGGTGTACTCAATGTGTCCGGGCCTGCCCCACAGATGTATTAGAAATGATACCTTGGGACGGGTGTAAAGCTAAACAAATTGCTTCTGCTCCAAGAACGGAAGACTGTGTTGGCTGTAAAAGATGTGAATCCGCCTGCCCAACAGATTTCTTGAGTGTTCGAGTTTATCTATGGCATGAAACAACTCGAAGCATGGGTCTAGCTTATTGATACTTTCCAGAAAAACCCACTTGAATACATTTTATTTTTTGTTTACCGACAAAAACCCGTACTAAAAAAAAAATATATTAGGTTTTCAAGTACGGGTTTTTCTTGTCCAAGTGTATCTTGTCTTTACCACGAATTCTTTTCCTTGGTTAACAATATTTGTAGTTTTACCAATATCCGCGGGTTCCTTGATTTTCGTTTTCCCTCATAGAGGAAATAAGGTAATTAGGTGGTATACTCTATTTATATGCGTAATAGAACTCCTTTTAATGACCTACGTATTCTCTTATTATTTCCAATTGGACGATCCCTTAATCCAATTGACAGAGTATTATAAATGGATTAATTTTTTTGATTTTTACTGGAGATTAGGAATAGATGGACTTTCTCTAGGACCTATTTTACTGACAGGATTTATCACTACTTTAGCTACTTTGGCGGCTCGGCCAATTACTCGGGATTCCCGATTATTCCATTTTTTGATGTTAGCAATGTATAGTGGTCAAATAGGATTGTTTTCTTCTCAAAATCTTTTACTTTTTTTTATCATGTGGGAGTTAGAATTAATTCCTATTTATCTACTTCTATCCATGTGGGGGGGAAAGCAACGTCTGTATTCAGCTACAAAATTTATTTTGTATACTGCAGGAAGTTCTGTTTTTTTATTAATGGGAGCCTTAGGTATTGCTTTATATGCTTCCAACGAACCAACATTCAATTTTGAAACATCAGCTAATCAATCATATCCTGTGACCTTGGAAATACTATTCTATATTGGATTCCTTATTGCTTTTGCTGTCAAATCACCGATTATACCCTTACATACATGGTTACCAGACACCCATGGAGAAGCACATTACAGTACTTGTATGCTTTTAGCCGGAATCTTATTAAAAATGGGAGCATATGGATTGGTTCGAATAAATATGGAATTATTATCTCACGCCCATTCTATATTTGCTTCTTGGTTGATAATAGTAGGCGCAATACAAATAATCTATGCAGCTTCAGCATCTTCTGGTCAAAAAAATTTAAAAAAAAGAATAGCCTATTCTTCTGTATCTCATATGGGTTTCACAATTATAGGAATTTGCTCTATAAGCGATATGGGACTCAATGGGGCCATTTTACAAATAATATCTCATGGATTTATTGGTGCTGCTCTTTTTTTCTTGTCAGGAACAAGTTATGATAGAATACGTCTTGTTTATCTTGACGAAATGGGCGGAATGGCTACCCTAATGCCAAAAATATTCATGATGTTCAGTATCTTATCATTAGCCTCTCTTGCATTACCGGGCATGAGCGGTTTTTTTTCGGAATTAGTAGTATTTTTTGGAATAATTACCGCCCAAAAATATTTTTTAATGCCAAAAATACTAATTACTTTTGTAACGGCAGTTGGAACGATATTGACTCCTATTTATTTATTATCTATGTTACGCCAGATGTTTTATGGATACAAGCTGTTTAATGCCACAAATTCTTCTTTTTTTGATTCTGGACCACGGGAATTATTTATTTCGATTGCTATCCTTCTGCCTGTAATCAGTATTGGTATTTATCCGGATTTCGTTTTCTCATTATCAGTTGACAAGGTCGAAGCTATTCTATCTAATTATTATTATAACTAATTTTTTTTATGGGTAGTTCTTATAAATAAAATAAAAAATTAAAAAAGTAATTGTAACCAGATATGTTTAGCATTTGTGAGAACCTTTTGAATTATTCAAGTAATGGAGTAATTCAAAAGGTTCTCAACGATTTACCTGAAGCTTCTTATATATATGTTAAACTGTCCTATGGTTATATTTGTCAAACTCTTTCTTCAATTCAATTATATATTAATGTAAATGAACCATAACTATGTAGTCCTATTCCTAATAAATTAACTCCAAAATAGCATATCCAGATTATAAGAAAACCGATAGAAGCGACAATTGCAGAATTTAAACCTTCCGAATTTTTATTTGTTCGAGTATGGAAATAAATCGCGAATATGGTCCAAGTAATAAATGCCCAAGTTTCTTTTGGATCCCAATTCCAATATGATCCCCACGCTTCATTAGCCCAGACTGCTCCTGAAAGAATACCTATGGTTAAAAAAAGAAACCCTATACTAAGAATACGAAAACCCCAATGATCTAATTGTTGAATCAATTGAAACCTGTAATAATTCCTAGAAGAAGGAAAAAAAGCATTGCTTAAAATATTGCTTTTTTCCATCATGTATTGGATCTCATCAAGGGGAAATGAATCATTTAATAAATTATTGTTTTTACCAACAGTTCTTATGACTTTTCGAAATGTAATTACTAGAAGTGCTGCTGACAATAATGATCCACATAAAAGAGCTGCATAGCCCGATACCATCATACTTACGTGCATTATTAACCATTGGGATTGGAGAGCAGGTACTAAGATTTTAGATTGATGCATGTTGGTTAAAAGACCCCAAGTAGCAAAGCCTTGGGTAAAAAAAGTACTTGGTGCGGTTATTGTGCTTAAATAATTTTTATGTTTTTTAAAATATGGAACCATATGAATAATAGAGAAAATCCATGAAAGAAATATTAATGATTCATATAAATCACTTATTGGTAAATGCCCCGAATAAATCCAACGAGTAATTAATAATCCTGTTAGGCAGAAAAAAGTAGTTAACATGCCTTTTTCTGACGAATCATAGAGTCCCACGAATTCATTGACTAATAAGGTTAGAAAATGAATTATAATTACAATTGAAACGACCGAAAAAGATATATGAGTTAATATATGTTCTAAAGTAAAAAATATCATAAAAAAAAAAAAAAAAACAAAAGGGGGTGCTTTAATTATTCATAATTATAATTATACATATGGAATTGAATTCATTATAGGATTTATTCTATCCTTTTAATAATTAGATTTTTAATAATTAGATAATTAAAAAATGTTATGCCGCCACTCGGACTCGAACCGAGATGCTCTAGCACTGCTTCCTAAGAGCAGCGTGTCTACCGATTTCACCATGGCGGCTTGCTCAAAATTAGAATAACCCCTTATTTATTCAATTGTCGAGCTTGAAGGAGTTAATTCAATGTAATATTTTTTAAGAAAGATTCAAATTAATGAAAAAAAAAAAATGAATTTTGTTCCATTTTTCAAGGAAAAGAAAGATCCAATTTTCTATTCCAATTTTTACATTCCATTCAAGGGATTTCTGAAACTATTTTATTATATTAATCCTTAGAGTTTCATTATGGAGAAAATTTGGGTTAAGGTTTAGCAACCCCATTAGGTATTGATTTATGGACATATCATATAACAAAAAAGTTTTGAGTTCTGTACCGGATTTTTAAATCCTTTAAAATTGAAAAATCTTGTCTAATTAAAATATACCTTGATACATCATCCAGTCCAAGCATATGATCTAAACCAGATCAGTCAAAATTTACACATTTTTATCTACCTGGTACTTTTTTTAATTGGATTGAAGTCATCAAAGGCTCTATTTTCTAGAGTGATTAAAAATCAGAATTCTCAAGAAAGTTACAAAATAAGTTAAACTCAATTTATTTTTTTTATTTTAACTTTAGAACCAATTTATGTTGACTAAAGACTCCTGATCTGTCCTTTCTATTTTCTATATTATATATTCAATAATATTAATATTTACAACATAAATTTCTAATATAAAACGATAAGTGAAATTAGACCTTTTCTCATGTCAAGTCGAGTCAAATTGCCTAACGTTTGATTTTTTATTTGTCGTACAAAAAAACTTTTTGAATTATGAATTATCAGTAGAACCAGTAGAAATAAATTTTGCTAACGAAAAAGTTTTCAACACTGAACAACGTTCCTTTCTTTTCAAAATATTTTTTCGAATATGCTTTTTATATAGAAATACATTTTTTTGGAACTGCCATTCAAAAAAAGTTACCTATTGTTATAGTTAGATGCGAAAGGGATCCATTCTTAAAAAAGAAATTCAAAAATTGTTCAAAAAGAAAATTGAACTTTACTATTTTACTATTCAGTATCTATTTAGTCTCCAAATTAGACTCTCTTCATAAAAAGAGCCCGTTCACTTATCACTTATATTTCTATTTCTGTCTTTTTTTGTCATATTATAGATGTAATAAAATACATCAAAAAAAGTTTAAGAATCTAAACCTTATTTATGCTAATAAATAAAAACCTTTAATCTTTTTTTTCGGTAATTAGTGAAATTCGATGAAAAAAGATACTTAATTGAAATTCACCTTTACAATTCGAAAGATTATGAGATTATTAGTAAATTTGGAAAAATATATATATATGATTTTCTAAATATGATTTTCTAAAGGCCATCTTGTCTAAAAAATTTTAGAATTTTTCCCTATGTAAAAGGAAAGTGTCAAATATCATAATGTTTTCTACAAACATAATGAAAGGCAATAAATCAAAATGTACTGGTTAATGATTCTGAATAAAAGAACTAAAAGAAAGAATTCTTTCTTTATTGGGTATTGGATTCAGCAAGGATCCCATCTTTTTTTTATCATTCCTATTAAAGTATATACATTTTAGACATTTTAGAAATCCATAATAATAAATGAGATTTGAATAATAAATGAGATTTGAATAATAAATGAGATTTGAATAATAAATGAGATTTGGATTTTCTTTTAAATTTTAAATAAGTATTTTTTTTTTTCATCAGTATCTTGGTCATATTATTTGATCAATTCTAACTTATTAATTTGAATATGTGAAGTGTTTGGAAAAGGTTCGGAATAATTAATTCTATTTAAGTTTTATATATCTTTATTTTATTATTATTATTTTCTTTTTTTTTTTTTTTATTGACTGATTCTTTTAAAATTAAAAATAGATAAGAGTTAATGAATCATAAACAAGAAAGAATTAATTATTAAAAAAAAAAAAAGAAAATAATAAGATTTTTTTTTATGGAACATACATATCAATATTTATGGACTATATCTTTCGTTACACTTACAGTCCCTATGTTAATAGGAATGGGACTCCTGCTTTTTCCGATGTCAACAAAAAAACTTCGCCGTATATGGGCTTTTCCGAGTGTTTTTTTGTTAAGTATAGTTATGGTTTTTTCGACCAATCTGTTTATTCAGCAAATAAATAGGAGTTCCATTTATCAATATGTATGGTCTTGGACCATCAACAACGATTTTTCCTTAGAGTTCGGGCACTTGATTGACCCACTTACTTCTATTTTGTTAGTATTAATTACTACGGTTGGAATTTTGGTTCTTGTTTATAGTGACAGTTATATGTCTCATGATCAAGGCTATTTGAGATTTTTTGTTTATATGAGTTTTTTCAATACTTCAATGTTGGGATTAGTTACCAGTTCGAATTTAATACAAATTTATATTTTTTGGGAATTGGTTGGAATGTGCTCTTACCTATTAATAGGTTTTTGGTTCACACGACCTATTGTGTCCAACGCTTGTCAAAAAGCATTCATAACTAATCGTGTAGGCGATTTTGGTTTATTATTAGGAATTTTAGGTCTTTATTGGATAACAGGCAGTTTCGAATTTCAGGATTTGTTTGAAATATTCAATAACTTGATTTATAATAATGATAATGAGGTTCATTTTTTATTTGTTACCTTGTGTGCTTTCCTATTATTTTCCGGTGCAATTGCTAAATCGGCGCAATTCCCCCTTCATGTGTGGTTACCAGATGCCATGGAAGGACCTACCCCTATTTCGGCTTTAATACATGCTGCTACTATGGTAGCAGCGGGAATTTTTCTTGTAGCTCGACTTCTTCCTCTTTTCGTAGTTATACCTTACATAATGAAGCTAATAGCTTTGATAGGTATAATAACAGTACTATTAGGAGCTACTTTAGCTTTTGCTCAAAAAGATATTAAGAGAGGTTTAGCCTATTCTACAATGTCTCAATTGGGTTATACGATGTTAGCTTTAGGTATGGGCTCCTATCGAGCCGCTTTATTTCATTTGATTACTCATGCTTATTCGAAAGCATTGCTGTTTTTAGGATCTGGATCTATTATTCATTCAATGGAAGTTATTGTTGGTTATTCTCCAGATAAGAGTCAAAATATGGTTCTTATGGGTGGTTTAACAAAACATGTTCCAATTACAAAAATTGCTTTTTTATTAGGAACCCTTTCTCTTTGTGGTATTCCACCTTTCGCCTGTTTTTGGTCCAAAGATGAAATTCTTAATGATAGTTGGTTGTATTCACCTATTTTCGCAATAATAGCTTTTTCGACAGCAGGATTAACTGCATTTTATATGTTTCGGATTTATTTACTTACTTTTGAAGGGCATTTCAATATTTATTTTCAAAATTATAGTGGTAAAAAAAACAGTGCATTTTATTCAATATCTTTATGGGGTAAAGAGGGATCAAAAGTGCTTAAAAAAAAAATTCGTTTATTACCTTTATTAACAATAAATAATAATGAAAGGGCTTCATTTATTTGTTTTTTTTGGAAGAAAACACACCAAACTGAGGGTACTGTAAGAAAGATGACGTATCCTTTTATTACTATTAATCATTTTGGTACTAAAAGAATTTTTTCCTATCCCCAGGAATCAGATAATACTATATTATTTCCGATGCTTATTTTGGTACTATTTACCTTGTTTATTGGAACTTTAGGAATACCTTTCAATCAATTCACTCAAGAAGAAATGCATTTGGATATATTATCCAAACTGTTAATCCCGTCTTTAAGTCTTTTACATCAAAATCAAAATAAGTCTGTAGATTGGTATGAATTTGTAACAAATGCAACTTTTTCAGTCAGTATAGCTTATTTTGGGATATTTATAGCGTCTTCTTTATATAAGCCGATTTATTCATCCTTACAAAATTTAAAGTTCTTTAATGTGGTCGCTAAAAAAGGTCCTAAGAGAATTCTTTGGGATAAAATAATAAATGTGATATATGATTGGTCCTATAATCGTGGTTACATAGATGTTTTTTATGCAATATCTTTAACAGAAGGTATAAGAAGATTAGCAGAATTAACTTATTTTTTTGATAGACGAATAATTGATGGAATTACCAATGGAGTTGGTTTTATGAGTTTCTTTACAGGAGAAGGCATAAAATATGTAGGAGGCGGTCGCATCTCTTTTTATCTCTTTTTATATTTATTTTATGTATTAATCTTTTTATTAATTTCCTATTCTTTTTATTCATTTCCTATTTTGTAAACTTTTTTACTTTATTTATATTAGTATATTAGAAAGAGTCTCTAAAAATAAAAAAAAAAAAAATAAAAATTGAAACTTGATTTTCCAACAAATTTAACAAATTTATTAATTAAGTTCAAGATTATTAATTAAGTTCAAGAAATGATCCTCTGTTTTTCTTTCATTTGTTGCATATGTTAAATCCGTTTTTGGTTCAAATTCTTGATAATTATCAAGAAGAAGGATAAGATAAATTTTATTTATCCAAAGCATCTCTATGTAATTTTTTATGGAAATTTCATTTATGATTGAGGGTGAAAAAAAAAAATTGACTTTTCCACGATAGAGCCCACTCAAAAAAGGATCATATATTTTAGGTAAGTATTCTTTTTTAGTTTCAT